TATTTTGCCCAAAAATACGAAATAACAAAAATCCGGAATTTCTTCTTTGTGAAAGATAATACCAAATCAAGTTGGCTCATCCGTCTTTCTTTATGTTGATCGTTAAAGGAGTTTTGAATCTTCTCTTCCCTATTTTTTTTTTATTTGATCTGTTGTTTTTTTGTACGTAATGCAGATTTACTCTTGTTTTACTATTAATAGAATAATAGAATAGGAATTCTCTTGTTGAGACCCCATGAATCAATTGAAACCTCAGATTCATACTAGAACCACGATGATATTGAATAAAGTCCCAAACTAAACTCAAAGGTTTTCTGAGTAAGAATCCTTTGATCATCACTTATTCAATAAATAGATGTAATAACTCAACAAAATCTATAGAAAGAGCTGTATTTCGGTGAAAATAAGTCTGAAAGAAGAAAAATCGTTTGATTTCGGAAATACCTATTTTTTTTTAGTCCGGTCGCGAAGTCTGAATAGTGAGTATGAATCATAGTTCAAATATTTCTTTTTTTGATCTATTCTATATATTATATTCCGTGCTCAAGATACTAGAATAAATATCTGACGGGGTAGAATCGCCTTGGTAAAGATGACAGACTCATTCTCTGTATTATCAATAGGATCAATTATAACAAGTCACACACTCATATTCCGGAAATACCGAAACAAAGAAATTCCACGGTCGAACTACCGGAATGATCTAGAAATCCGAGTTTTAAGTAATTTTTTTTGATTGAAAATCTAGGACTTCCTTCATAATTCTTATGAACTTAACTCACTGAAATTCCATCCAGTAAAACGGAGGAATTATAAATTTCCAAAATAATAGATAGGAATACCGCAAATAAAGCTATTGCCACCCCCATAAGGGGTGTAGTACCCCAGCCTGGAGCTACTTTACCATATTCCGAATTCAACGGTTTTAATAAATCCCCTACAATAGTTCGTCTTGGCCCAGATCTAGAACTACCCTCTACGGTTTGTGTAGCCATAAATCCTATTTTATTTAATCATTGGTTAAGATCTGTTGACTTTGTATACCATTCCGCTGTAGTTGTAAATAAACTATTAAACGATCTTATTGTAGATCCATTGTGATCTTAAAATTATCTAAAAATGGAAACAGCAACCCTAGTCACCATCTTCATATCTGGTTTACTTGTAAGCTTTACTGGATACGCTTTATATATCGCCTTTGGCCAACCTTCTCAACAACTAAGAGATCCATTCGAAGAACACGGGGACTAATTGAAGTAATGAGCCCCACCAATGTTGGTGGGGCTCATTACTTCAATTAAGGTAATGAAAAATTATTTCATTTTTTTAGTCGGAACCTTAGGTGGTTCTCGAAAAAAGATAGCGAAAAAAATTATCCCTAACGTCGAGACTAAGAGGAATGTATAAACCAATGCTTCCATAGATTCCATTGTTATTTACAATTATAGCTTCCACATCTATTCCTATTCATTTGGGATCATTTACCGTATAAAGAAAGTGAAAGAGTAAAAAAAAAAAAGGGATGGTGATTCAAGTCAAAATTTATTCAGTACATTGTCTTTAGTACACTATATCAAATAAAACAAAAATATATAGGCGGAAGATAACCCAACAATGTTGTATCAGACTGCCTGTCTCCGTGTAGTTGGATCTCCAATTTTTTGGAATGTTCCAAATTCCACTTGAGCATCCAAATCTGGATCAATACCAGCAAAAACATCTCTGAACAAGGTTCTAGCACCATGCCAAATGTGTCCGAAAAAGAAGAGCAGAGCAAATGAGGCATGCCCAAAAGTGAACCAACCTCTTGGACTACTACGAAAAACACCATCGGATTTCAAAGTAGCCCGGTCTAATTCAAAAATTTCACCTAATTGGGCACGTCTAGCATATTTTTTCACAGTAGTGGGATCACTATAACTGACTCCATTGAGTTCGCCACCATAGAACTCAACAGTTACACCTACTTGTTCAACACTATATTTTGATTCCGCCCTTCTAAAAGGAACATCGGCTCTAACAATTCCGTCTACATCTACCAAAACCACCGGGAATGTTTCAAAAAAGGTAGGCATACGACGTACAAAAAGCTCACGCCCTTCTTTATCTCTAAAGATGGGGTGTCCTAACCATCCAACAGCTATTCCATCCCCGTTGTCCATTGAGCCTGCTCTAAATAATCCCCCTTTTGCTGGATTATTACCAATATAATCATAAAAAGCTAATTTTTCAGGAATTTTAGACCAAGCTTCCGATAAACTCAGATTTTCGGCCAGTCCAGCCCCAACTCTTCGATATATTTCTTGCTGGAAGTATCCCTGATCCCACTGATAACGAGTGGGCCCAAATAATTCGATTGGGGTAGTTGCTGAACCATACCACATAGTTCCGGCAACTACGAAAGCTGCAAAAAAAACAGCAGCGATACTACTGGAAAGTACAGTTTCAATATTTCCCATACGTAATCCTTTGTATAGACGTTGAGGTGGACGAACACTAAGATGGAATAGACCCGCTAATATGCCCAATGTACCCGCTGCAATATGATGAGAGGCTATTCCTCCCGGAACAAAAGGATCAAAACCTTCCACACCCCATGCTGGATTTATAGATTGTACTTTTCCAGTTAGTCCATAAGGATCGGACACCCATATTCCAGGACCATACAAGCCCGTTACATGAAATGCGCCAAAGCCAAAACAAGCCAATCCTGAGAGAAATAAATGAATTCCAAAGATTTTGGGCAAATCCAAAGAAGGTTTTCCCGTACGTTCATCACAGAATATTTCTAGGTCCCAATACACCCAATGCCAGATAGCTGCCAAAAAGCACAAGCCGGAAAACACAATATGTGCCCCTGCCACACCTTCATAACTCCAAATACCGGGATTCGTTATACTTCCCCCTGAAATACTCCAACCACCCCATGAATTGGTTATTCCTAAACGGGTCATGAAGGGTATAACAAACATACCTTGTCTCCACATTGGATCAAGAACGGGGTCAGAGGGATCAAAAACCGCTAATTCGTATAGAGCCATCGAGCCGGCCCAACCAGAAACTAGAGCTGTATGCATTATATGGACAGAAAGTAATCGACCGGGATCATTCAATACGACAGTATGCACACGATACCAAGGTAAACCCATGGAGATACCCCTTTATCAAAAAATAAATAAATAAACACTATGTAACTTTATCGCATTGGAAAAGACTATACTATGTACTTAACCTTTACAGTGGATTCTGTATTAGAAAGAATTAATATTTATTTTATTCCGTTCCCTTGAAAATAAGGGAACAATTCTGTTCAGTTTATAAGAACAAAGAGAAGCAGATCTATTCTATACTATACCCGATGAGTACGAATACGCAATGGAAGGATTGGTCCCATTTTTGGGGAACGAATGCATAGAAACTTGTTTATCATTCGAACGATCGATCCTTTCATTAAAATTTTTCTTTATTCACTAAGTTTTCCCTTCTAATTTAGGGATAAAATAGAATAAACAGAAAAAAAAGAAGGAAAATGAAGACAACAAACCCATTGCATTGTTACGTTTCTATATTAAAGTGAAGTATAGTGCTTAATTTTTTTGTTTAATTTAATGCCTATTGGTGTTCCAAAAGTACCTTTTCGGAGTCCTGGAGAGGAAGATGCGGTTTGGGTTGACGTATAGTGCGACTTGTCAGACATATTGGGTCATATGGGATTTACCCCGTTCTTTCCCCCGATCGAGATATCCTACGCTTCGCCCAAGAAATATTTACTGTTAATTATTTGTAGCGTGAAGTGCAATTAGATCAATTTATATTCGGGATCAACATTATCGATTAGAAGAATTTATGGTTGACTTAGACCGATAAAATATTCAGGCTTCGTTCAGAAAATACCAAATTGGTAATATATCTACAATTACCACTTGTATAATAGATGAACACAACGAATAGTTTGTGGGAAGGTAAGTAAAGTATGAAACGAATTGAAAAAAAAAAGAAGTGGTACTGAAATTATTTGTCCTATATGTACAAATGGAATTCGGACAGATCTTTACCCGGAGTAGAACATGAACCTAAAAGAATTGAAAAGGCCCATTAAGGAACAAGAAAACGACATTGTGATTTAAATCGTGATGAAACAATATATCAATGAGAGGTTAGTTTAATAAGTTCAGTAAATTCTTTTTTTTTTTTTTTCTTATTTTATAGTTTTTTTTATATTTTTATATATAGTATAGGGCGGGGTCCAAAAACCCCTTTTTTTTTTGAAGAAAAACAAATCCTTCCATTTCATTTTAAAACCTGTTACAAAAAAAAAAAAGAAATGGAACTGGAATCGACACATTGATTCTTTTTTCGCAATTTTTTTTTGAACCGTATGCATCCAAAGGTGCACGTACGGTTTCTGGGAGATAGAATTTTGTCCTAATCAACCGACTTCATCGAGAAAGATTACTTTTTTTGGGCCAAGAGGTTGATAATGAGGTCTCAAATCAACTTGTTGGTCTCATGGTATATCTCAGTATAGAAGATGCTACTAGGGATCTTTATTTGTTTATAAACTCTCCCGGCGGATGGGTAATCCCAGGAATGGCCATTTATGATACTATGCAATTTGTGCCACCCGATGTGCATACAATATGCATGGGATTAGCCGCTTCGATGGGATCCTTAATTCTAGTCGGAGGAGAAATTACCAAACGCCTAGCATTCCCTCACGCTTGGCGCCAATGAGTTTGTTTTTTTTGAAAAAAAAAAAAGAAAGAAGACTATGCCTTCGCCATATCGAATATGAATTATAAGTAATAATAGCATGGCACTTTGAGTTCGATATGAATAAACCATTATTGTTTTTTCATAACATGAGGTTATGTATCGAGATAGTAATATGAAATAAAGTTATTTTCGATTTAATCTTACGTATCGGGAGTACATTTCAGCGTCACATTATTCCTTATTAAAGAGTACAAAAATGAAAAAAAAAAACGATCATTTTTCCCTATTTGATCGTATCATAAAGAAACTTTGGGATTGCTAAATCATAGACGAGATAAATAAATATAGAAAGCAACAGAGCCATCATAGTATTTTAGTACTCCGACTAAAGGGAGTTCTTACTCCAACGAAAGGAAGGGTGGTAAATGGATCATTCAGCGATCTGGATCGGATGGATTATATTTCCCTCGTCCTTTAAGAGAAAAGGGGAAAATTCAATTCCATTGTATAGCCGTATGCAATGCACAAAAATGCCTGTACGGTTGTTCAATTCTATTTTTTCTTCTTGTTATTTTTTATCCCTTATTTAGCCCAATCATGGGAAATAGAAGAACGTTCATACTGTTATATCAGTATCATCAGGGTTATGATTCACCAACCTGCTAGTTCTTTTTATGAGGCACAAGCAGGGGAATTTATCCTGGAAGCAGAAGAACTACTGAAACTTCGTGAAACACTCACAAAGGTTTATGTACAAAGAACGGGCAATCCCTTATGGGCTGTCTCCGAAGACATGGAAAGGGATGCTTTTATGTCAGCAACAGAAGCCCAAGCTTATGGCATTGTTGATCTTGTAGCGGTCGAAAATGAAAATACGAACGATTTCGTGTAAATCCATGATTCCATTTCAAACCATAATTAGAATTTTCTTTGATTGGACATTGAATAGAAATAAGAAATAATTCATAATTATCAACTATCATCCGGTTAAGATCGATCTAAACCAAGCTATTCTATAAATTAATTCTATATATATGATATGCCAACTATTAAACAACTTATTAGAAATACAAGACAGAAAATAAGAAATGTCACGAAATCCCCCGCTCTTCGAGGATGTCCTCAGCGTCGAGGAACATGTACTAGGGTGTATGTGCGACTCGTTCAGATCATGAGCTCGAACAAATGAGACAATTTTTCTAGTATCAACGATCAATCAGTACCAATGAATAGGATAGATAGATTGGAAAAAGGCCTTTTACTATCTAAAACTAAAAAGGAAGATCCATCATATTCCTTGTGTATAGAATTTTTGGTTTCCATTGGTGCAAATCCAATCAATTCGATTTGAGATGAGAAGCAATTATCCATTGGTAGCAAATGGTTATCCATTAAGCGGAGGAAGATTATGCTCTTATTCTTGAAAGAACGGACTAATAGGGCCAGCTACTTAGCCAACTTTCATAATTAAATACCGTTACTATATGGATAACTCTTATTGTGAAAAGATATATTACTGTATAATTGATGGGTAGAGCCAAAGGGTGTGAACTATACAAGTTCACAATAATATTTGATTAAATGATAGAAGGGGCTCCGGTGTATAGAAAGTACCTAACCGTTTAAGAAGTAACCATAGAAACGATGAAACTCACTATTTTTTTTAGTGTCGGTATAATTTCTTATTTCCAGGTCAAATGTCTGGAAGGAATAAAAAATCGTGGTCGGGAAGGTCATAGTAGCAAAAGCCATGGGAATTTCTTTTTTATATACTGGAATAATCCGCTTTGTTATTAATCGAACGGAGGAGGGAAAAAAGAATGACTGAATGAAGAGAAATCGATTAGTTATTCATTAAAGTTTAATTTGATTCAATGACCAGAGTTAGACGAGGATATACAGCTCGGAGACGTCGAATAAAAATTCGTTTATTTGCATCAACTTTTAGGGGGGCTCATTCAAGACTTACTCGAACAACTACTCAACAAAAAATGAGAGCCTTAGTTTCTTCTCATCGAGATAGAGGCAGGCAAAAGAGGGATTTTCGCCGTTTGTGGATCACTCGTATAAATGCAGTAACTCGCGACAATGGGGTATTCCATAGTTATAATAAATTCATACACAATCTGTACAAGAAGCAATTGCTTCTTAATCGTAAAATACTTGCGCAAATAGCTATAGAGAATAAAAATTGTCTTTACATGATTTCGAATAAGATCTCTCAAATAAAAGAGATTATTTAGTAATATACAGGAATGATTGAAAAAAAGTCCCCGGAGAATGAACTCCGGGGAGATAGAATGAAAATAAATTATAAGATACTTATAAGATAAGTATAAGTAGTAGGAATGAACGAAATCTTTCAATACAAGAATTCCCTTCATTTTTTTTCTTAACAAAACAGCAATTTGATGCTTGAGAGTTTTGAGTCAATTGAGGGGTATGCCTATTTATTTCTGGTTCTAGGACCAGTAGTTCGAGGAATCGACTCGACTCTCTCAAATTGTTTCTCATTATTAAGAAAAGGTAACAAAGATAAAATACGAGCTTGTTTTATAGCAATAGTAACTAATCGTTGTTGTTTCAAGGTCAATCTATTGACACGTCTAGATAATATTTTCCCTTGTTCACTAATAAATCGACTAATTAAACTCATGTTTCTATAATTGATTTGATCCCCCGACCCAATTGGGGGCAAACGCCTACGAAAAGATCGCTTGGATTTACGAAAAGGTTGCTTGGATTTATCCATGGGTTATTTTTTTTATTCCTTATCTCGAAAATTCTATTTCTTTATTCATTTTAGATCCGACCGAATAGCATTTGATTATATATGTTGTTATAGTGTTGTATAGATGTTAAGTTCTTCCTTTCCTCTTCCTGCTCCTTGGAAAGATCGTACACATGTTCCTTTCGATCTATTTCTTTATTTCTCCATGAATTGTATGTGTGCGACAATACTGACAATATTTTCTTAATTCTAATCGATTAGGTGTATTGTGTCGACTCTTTTGAGTAATATATCTAGAAATACCCGGCAATTCTTTATTGATACCATTTCGAACACAACTGGCGCATTCCAAAATAACTCTGACTCTGACATCCTTACCCTTGGCCATGAACCCCCTTTGGATTTTGGATCGACTTAAATTCTTCTATTTTCGATCCGAACCGAAGAAGAAGAAAAGAATAAAAAAATCAATAGAAGTTACTAACTAGAAATTCAATTTCTAAAGATTTGGTTGTAAATAAATTAATATTAATTGAGTAATAATTAAGTAATACAATTGCTTTCGAACCAGCATCCTATTATCCTAATCTCAGTATTTCATTTAAGTATCTTTTTTCTCTCTTATAATTTTGTGGAGCCTGCCATAGAATATATCGGACTCACATTTCTATTTCTGTTCTCCAAAATTCAATCTTAGATCCACTGCATTTTTCTTAGGTTCAATACACTTTTTCTTTCCTATCCTAAGAATAAGAACTGAAAAAGAGGAGCGAAATTTGAGTCACGTGGAAATGTATTTTTCATTCTCCTTATTTCTTTACATATCAATAACTAGAATGAAAAAAAAGGGAATAATAAGGCATCCGGGAATAGCCGATTAATTTCTATCAAGAGACCCGCCAAAGATCCAAACCATAGAGTAGTTAGTACAGGAGCCGTGGAAAGATATGTTTTTATATTTCGCATTGAAAATCCTCCTTCTTTATTTTAGTGTAAAACATATATGATCAGATGCTGTAGTTCAAGATCATTTGTATTCAGTCTTATGTGGAATTCTTAACTAAAATGAATATCTACAATGAACGAACCAGTAGATGAGATTTTCCTATACCTAAAAGTCGGAACAGATGACCCCTTCTTCCGGAACATTACCAATAATAAAATAAATATTCATTCTTTTTTTATACGTTAGTTTCAGATATATATAATTCTTTTATTATATGAAAGAAAAAGAAAAAAAACGACAGAAAAATTGTATTGTATATTGTATATAGATAGAGGAGAAAATAACGATCTGGAAAATAAAACAAGGATTTTGTACAATGGCCGCTGTACAACAATTTTGAAAAGGGATGTAGCGCAGCTTGGTAGCGCGTTTGTTTTGGGTACAAAATGTCACGGGTTCAAATCCTGTCATCCCTACCTATTACTACTTCTATTCTATAGGAAGAAAGGAGGGATTAATTTAAATCGATTAAAATTTGATATAATTTTGAATTATTTCATACTATATGTATATGTATGCAAGGTGTATTGGAGTATGAAAAATTCTTTTCTTTACAGTCGTATATCCTATCATAAGAAAGCGCTCTTAGTTCAGTTCGGTAGAACGCGGGTCTCCAAAACCCGATGTCGTAGGTTCAAATCCTACAGAGCGTGATTTTGTTTATCTTATGTCGAATCACAATAAAATAACTTAATTTTTAAAAAGTTGAATTACAATTTGAATTTGACCTCCTCTTTGCAGGAGGTCAATCAAAAAAAGAAATATTACTCAATTAAAGATCCAACTGATCACCGCGTCTATATTGTAAATATGCAGTTACAAATAATCCTGCCAAAGTAATAGGAATTAGACCTAAGACAATTCCAAATAGAAAAACTTCAATCATTTCGATTTTTTTGTTTTGAGGAGGTAAAAATAGAAGTAAGATCTATCTCTAAATATTAATCTGAATTAGTCATGAATCTCAATGATGACAATTGATACGGAAAGGAATCATACAATACCCGCAATTCTGGAGAAATATTTCTTTTTATGAATTGGTTATTCAATTCATTTCAAATAAGTTGTATCTTGTTCAAACTAATTAATAGAGCCGGGGTTATAGTTAAAGCAGCCAGCAGAAAACCAAAATAACTAGTTATAGTAAGCATGAAAAAGCTAAATGAACTTAAACTATATTTTTTTTGCTACATACATTGATAAAACACTTACCTAAGTTTCTATTTTTTCCGAATCAACAGGTTCATTGTTCAATTCGTGAGTTGGGTATAGTAATAAGAATTGTGTGTGTCGTGTAGCTTGATTACAAAATCAGATTATACGTAATAAAAAAGTAATTTTGGAATGAAAGAATTAGATTTGAAAAGAACTTCAATTTGGATTATTTCTATTCTTTTCAATATAATTAAATCCATTTTGTTTGGAGTAAACGACCCGATATCACCTTTACTTTTTTTTTTTATTTTAACTCATTGGATTCAGTACAGTAAAGCTTGGTTAATTGGCCATAATATTTCGAATAAGAAGAAAAAAGTGTCCCGCAATCT